AATGTATATATGTTGGACCTTTTGAGGCAATTATAGATTCTGGGAGGCAATTCTGATTGGTCAATAAAAATCGATTTCAACGCCATTTTTTTTTTTTTTATTTTTTGTTAGTTTAGCCAATTTATCATAAAAGGTAAAAGGGGGTAAAGGAACTATGTGTTGATTGTCCTCTAAACTTAAATTTTCTTCTTTGGTATGTAAAAAGGGAATCAATAAATCAATCAAATTCCGGGAGGCTTCGTGAAGTGCTTCTTTAGGAGTTAAACTTCCATTTGTCCATATTTCGAGAAATAGTATCTCTTTGTTACCATTTTCATAAGAATGAATACTATGATTCGCATTTCGAACAGGCATGAATACAGGATCTATAGGATAACTTCCATCTTGAAAGGTATTTGGCGCTTTTATAAGATATCCACGATTCTTCTCTATTTGTAATCCAATAACCAACTCAATGGGTTCCGTCAAGCTAGCTATATGCTGTGTATTATCGACGATTTCTACATAAGGCGGTAAGATGATATCTTGAGCAGTTACATATCCAGGGCCCCTGACACAAATAGACGCCTCACAAGTTCCATAGAGATTACTTCTCAATACGATTTCTTTCAAATTCATTAAAATTTCATGTACTGATTCTTGAATACCCATTATGGTAGCATATTCGTGTGAGATTTTCTCAGATTTTGCGCGTGTGATACATGTTCCTTCGATTTCTCCAAGCAAAGCTCTTCGCATCGCAATGCCTATTGTGTCTGCTTGACCTTTCATAAGCGGAGACAGAATAAAGCGCCCATACAAAAGACGCTTACTGTCTGCTGCTGATTCAACACACTTCCACTGTAGTGTCCGAGTAGATACTGTTATTTTCTCTCGAACCATAATAATATTATTTGATCTGATCATTGAATCATTTATTTCTCTTGTTTCGCTTGCTCTCTTGTTTCTCTTGCTATTGAAATATCTTCAATTTTGATTTCTACACACGCCTTTTTTTCGGGGGTCTACAGCCATTATGTGGCATAGGGGTTACATCCCGTACGAAAGTTAATAGTATACCACTTCTGCGAATAGCTCGTAATGCTGCGTCTCTTCCAAGACCGGGACCTTTAATCATGACTTCTGCTCGTTGCATACCTTGATCTACTACTGCACGAATAGCATTTGCCGCTGCGGTTTGAGCAGCAAACGGCGTCCCTCTTCTTGTACCTTGGAAGCCACAAGTACCGGCAGAGGACCAAGAAACCACTCGCCCTCGTACATCTGTAACAGTCACAATGGTATTATTGAAACTTGCTTGAATATGAATAACCCCCTTTGGTATTTTACGTATACTCTTACGCGAACTAATACGTCCACGTGAACCCTTTTTCGGTATAGCTTTTGCCATATTTTATCATCTCATAAATTTGAGTCAGAGATATATGGATATATCCATTTCATGTAAAAAAAGATCCCCCTTCTTATTTGTATATTGGGTCTTTAACGAGTCTTATTATCCTTGTCTTTGTTTATGTCTTGGGTTGGAACAAATTACTATAATTCGTCCCCGACGACGGATTAGTCGACATTTTTCACAAATTTTACGAACAGAAGCTCTTATTTTCATATTTGCCACTCCTTACTTTAATTTTGAATCCTTTTCTTGGAAGAAAATAAGTTTATTGTAATTTTCGATTTTGAATCGTATTCCTGCGAAAGAAAAAGAAATAGTGAAGTTGAAAAAAACCTAATCTTTCGAATCTTTGTTGCGGAGTCGATAAATTATACGACCTCTGGTTGAATCATAACGACTTACTTCAATTTTGACTCTATCTCCTGGCAATATTCGTATAAAACTACGTCGGATCTTTCCTGAAACATAACCTAGAATCATATCTTCATTATCTAAACGAACCCGAAACATGCCATTGGGAAGCGATTCAGTAATTAAACCTTCATGAATCCATTTTTGTTCTTTCATTCCAGGTCAAACCTCCTTGAAGTATCAACTAGTGGAGGAAGAACCCTATTAGACAACCCACTCCTTCTCTTTTCTTTTTCACAAAAAAGAAGTTTCCTATTCAATTCGGATATTAGAAAAATTACCATATATAACACAAAATTTCTCCGCCTATTCTTTCTAGTCGAGCCTCCCGGTCTGTCATTATACCCCGAGAGGTAGAAAGAATTACAACTCCCATCCCGCCTAAAATTCTAGGAATTCTTTGATAGTTAGAATAGATTCGTAGACCCGGCCGACTGATCCGTTTTAAATTTAAAAGATTTCGATAAGTCCTTTTCCTATTCCTTCTATGTCGTAGGGTTAAAACCAAAAAATCTTTGTTGTTTTCTCGATGTTTTCTCACGTTTTCGATAAAACCCTCTCGTAAAAGTATTTTAACAATACTTTGGCTGATATTAGTAGATGCTACTCGAACCACGCTTTTTCTATACATATCGGCATTTCGTATAGAGGTTATTATGTCAGCAATAGTATCACTACTCATGATTAATTAAAATGATTGGTGCCTCCAAATTTGGATATAATCAACATGTTTTTCTTTTTTTTTTTTTTTTACGTATTTGTTTATGAATATTAATATGAATTTTGAAAGGTATATACGTGAGACAAAATCTACTAAATTAATCTTAATCTATTTCTTTTAAATACCCTACTATAACCTATAACCATATCGTAGTCTCATTTTATAATACCTCGGGAGCTAATGAAACTATTTTAGTAAAATTGAACTGTCTCAATTCTCGGGCAATCGCACCAAAAACGCGAGTTCCTTTTGGATTTCCTTCTTGATCAATCACAACTGCAGCATTGTCATCATATCGTATTATCATACCGTTGTCACGTTTAAGTTCTTTACAAGTACGGACAATTACAGCTCTGACCACTTCTGATCTTTCTAGAGGCATGTTTGGAACTGCGTCTTTGATCACAGCAACAATAACGTCACCAATATGAGCATATCGACGATTGCTAGCTCCTATGATTCGAATACACATCAATTCTCGAGCCCCGCTGTTATCTGCTACATTCAAATGGGTCTGAGGTTGAATCATATCATTTTTTTTTTTTTTTTTTTTTTTTTTTTTTTTTTAAAAAAAAAAGGCGAAAAAAAAAAAAAAAATTTTTTTTTTAAAAAAAAAAACCTGCACCCGCTATTTTTAAGGCCTATTTCTTTTTTATCCCGAAATGATGAATTGAGCTCGTATAGGCATTTTGGACGCTGCTATTGAAATAGCCCTTCGGGCTATATTTTCTGTTACTCCACCCATTTCATAAAGGATTCGACCTGGTTTAACAACAGCTACCCAATATTCGGGAGAGCCTTTACCTGAACCCATACGTGTTTCTGCGGGCCTTACTGTAACTGGTTTATCTGGAAATATACGGACCCATATTTTTCCACCGCGACGTGCATTTCGTGTCATTGCTCGTCGACCTGCTTCTATTTGTCTAGATGTGATCCAAGCGGGTTCAAGTGCCTGAAGAGCGTATTTACCAAAACAAATAGTATTACCTCGATAAGATATTCCCTTCATTCTTCCTCTATGTTGTTTACGGAATCTGGTTCTTTTGGGGTTATAGTTGATGGTTTGTTTTGAATTCCATCTCTACTACAGAACCGGACGTGAGAGTTTCTTCTCATCCAGCTCCTCGCGAATAAAATCAATTCAAATTAAAGATTTTGAATTCAATTCAGATAGAATATAATTTGAATTAAGATATACATGTATTTAATAAGTAATATACTGAATCATTGATTTCATTTAATCTAGATCAAATCTATTATTCATTTGTGTATCTTGTTTGTATAGATAACTAAATCTAAATATATTAAATAACTCTTTTTTCTTATATTTATATCTTTTAGAATGTTAAAACAAATCTTTCTTTTGTTTTACTCTTTATCGTATTGGGTTGACCCAATTTTAGCAATCCAAGAAAATAAAGTTTTCGCGGGCGAATATTTACTCTTTCAATTTCTATTTCAGTTCTATCATTAGTTCATAACTTTTCCGAATAGATGAATTGGTCTCTGGCCGGTTCCGCCATCCCGATCAATGAATCATTCGAATTCATTTTCACTAAAATCTTTTGAATTCATAGGTTCCATCGTTCCCATCGCTTCTTACTTAATGGTTAGGTCTGAATTTTACAACGGAGCTATTAGTTCTTGAGTCAATATTCTTAGTCTTTATTGGCTCGAAGCTCTTTATTTTTTGTTCGACGAGCAGATCCATTTAATGATGAATCCGTATTGGTGCTTTATTACGCAGATTTTTTCTGAGATGACTCATAGACCTTACATATTGGAATTATATATCATCAATATCCTTTTTCTTTCTTTCTCTCATCCTTCCAATTATCCATACCCTTTCTTTTTTATTTCGATTGACAACTTAGAAGCATATTTTTTAATAAAAAAGATTTCAGTTGCTACAACAATATGAACAATATATCATATCTTGACTGGTTCTTTGGATCCAGATAATACGAAGTGATGAGTTGGTTATTACTTCTATAGTTATTTGTTTATATTTTTATACTATGGGGCTGTTTTTTTATACTAACCCTCAAAAAACCAACGAGTCACACACTAAGCATAGCAATTTTATCAAAAGATGAATTAAATTTTTATTAAACCCTATAGAATTATAATAGAATTATTATTGTTCATTTTTTTTTATTGAACAGAAAAGAAAAAGAAGAAACTAATTTATCATTTTTTGTTACATCGCTGGATAGAATGCAAAGGGAAATAAAGGTTTATTATTCCCCTTCTATAAAGATCCAAATTTTGATGCCTAATACCCCATAGATTGTTCGAACTGTATAGGAACAATAATCAATTTTAGCGCGAATGGTTTGTAGTGGAACCCTACCCTCTCTGATCCATTCAACACGCGCAATTTCTTTTCCGTCGATACGTCCTGCAATTTGCACTTGAATTCCTTTTGTATCTGCTTGTTCAGTTAATTCTATAGCCTTTTTCATTGCT